TTAAGTTCTTACTCTTCCTGTCCTGTTCTTTGGAAAGATCGAACACATGATGTTCCCTTCGATCTATTTCTTGATTTCCCCATGAATCGTATGCTTATGACAATAGCGACAAAATTTTTGCAATTCTAATCGGCTGGGTGTATTGTGGCGATTCTTTTGAGTAATATATCTAGAAATGCCCCGCGATTCCTTATTGACACTATTTCGGACACAACTGGTACATTCCAAAATAACTCTGACTCTGACATCTTTACCCTTGGCCATGAACCTCCTTTAGATTTTGTATCGACTTAACTTAAGTCTTATATTTTCGATCCGAACCGAAGAAGAAGAAAAAAATCAATAGAAGTTACTAGTTAGAAATTCCATTTCTAAGCATTTCGTTGTAATTCTTCTTATTATCTTATCTAATTAATTTATTATCTAATTAATAGAATATGTATTAATATAGTATATACTAAGTTAAGTAATACAAAATAGAATAATAATTAAGTAATACAATTTCTTTCTAACTATCAATTATTTCTATCCTAAATCCCAATATTTCATTTAAGTATCTTCTTTCTATGCTATGATTTCGTAGAGCCCGCCCTAGACTGAATACACATTTGAATTTTATTTCTGTTTTCCCAAATTTGATCTTGGATCTACCGGATTTTTTATGAGGTTCAATACACTTTTTCCTTCTCTTTCCTTACTATTCTAAAGAATTGAAAGGGAGAGGCGAGGTTTTAGTTACGTCATGTGGAATTATATTTCTTCATTTCTTCGCATATCAATAACTAGAATTAAAAAAAGGGGAATGACAGGGCATCTGGGAATAAACGATTAATTTCTATCAATAGACCCGCTAAAGACCCAAACCATAGAGTAGTTAACACAGGTGCCACGGAGAGATATGTTTTTAGATCTCGCATTGAAAATCCTCCTTCTTTATTGTAATACATATATTGTCAGATGCTGTAGTTCAAGATCATTTTTATTTATTCTTACGCGGATTTCCTAACAAAAATGGATATGTACAATGAACCAATAGATGATATTTTCCTGTCACTAAAAAAGAAAAAGATGACCCCTTCTTCCTGAGCATTACGGATAAATATTCATTCTTTTTTATGTGTTAGGTTGGGTTTCAGATGTATATAATTCTTTTATTATATGAAACCAAAAACAAGAAATGACAAGAAAGTTCTATATAGATAGAGGAGAAAATAAAGATGTGGAAAACAAGACAGGTATTTTGTACAATGACACTGTACAACAATTTTAAAAAGGGATGTAGCGCAGCTTGGTAGCGCGTTTGTTTTGGGTACAAAATGTCACGGGTTCAAATCCTGTCATCCCTACCTATTACTTCTCCTATGGGCAGTAACGAGAGATTAATTGAGATCAACTAAAATGGGGCATAATCTTTCATTTTTGGATACTATATTTATGCGAGATGTGTTATAAGTGGAAAAAAAAAATTCTTTGAAAGCGCTCTTAGTTCAGTTCGGTAGAACGCGGGTCTCCAAAACCCGATGTCGTAGGTTCAAATCCTACAGAGCGTGATTCCGTCTATCTTATGTATGTCGAATCACAATAAAATAACTTAACAAAACAAAGTTGAATTACAACTGGAATTTGACCTCCTCCCTGTAGGAGGTCAATCAAAAAAAGAAATGTTACTCAATCAAAGGTCCAACTGATCACCACGTCTGTATTGTAAATATGCAGTCACAAATAATCCTGCCAAAGTAATAGGAATTAGACCTAAGACGATTCCAAATAGAAAAACTTCAATCATTTCGGTTTGTTTGAGGGGATAAAAAAGTGGGGTAAGATCTATCCCTAAATATTAATCTGAATTATCCGTGAATCTCAATGACCAAGAAAAAAAATTGGCAATTGGTGCGGGAAAGAACCATAGAATATCTGGAATTCCCGAGAAATATTTTTCTGAATTATTTATTCAATTCATTTTCAAATAAGCCGTATCTTGTTCAAACCAATAAATAGAGCTGGGGTTATAGTTAAAGCAGCCAGTAGAAAACCAAAATAACTAGTTATAGTAAGCATGAAAGGGCTTTATTAGATATGTTTTTTTTTCTACATATGTTGATAAAACACTTACCTAAGTTTCCATTTTTCCCAGATACGAGGGTAATAAAAACCAATTAAGAGAATTAGTTTAGTTCCAATGGAAAATTCATGATTCATTGGTCATTATAGATAATACTAAAAAAAAGATAGAGTGACATAACATAGGTAGAAAAAAATTGATTCATCAGATGTGACATCGACCGATCCTGTGATTCCGAATCAACAGATTCATTGTGCAATTTTTGAGTTGAGTAAATTTGAGTTGAGTAAAGTATAAGAACTGTGTCGTGTAACTTCATTCGAAGATGAAATTCTATTTAAATTAATTTTGGAATAAAAGAATTCGATTTGAAGATAGCTTCAATTCCATTTTTTGGAGCGAACGACCTGATACTACCTTATTACTTATTTTAACTCA